TAATTTTTTCGTTTTTTTAAATAGGGCACTATATGAATAAGGGAGAAACTCCATGAAAGAAAAATTAATGATTCATATAAATCACTTAGTGGGAAATGGCCCGAATAAATCCAACGAGTGATTAATAATCCTGTTAGACATAAAAAAGTTGCTAGCATCCCCTTTTCTGACGAATCATATGGTTTTATGATTTCATTGCCCAATAAGGTTATCAAATGAATTGTAATCACAATTGAAACAATAGAAAAGGAAATATGAGTTAATATATGCTCTAAAGTTGAAAATATCATAAAAAAGAAAAAAGGTGGGGATCCCCCATATATATATTAATTTTAATTTTAATTATCGGGAATTTAATTTATTTTTATTATAGGATCTATTGGATCTCGTTTAGAAGATGGCATGCCGCCACTCGGACTCGAACCGAGATGCTCTAGCACTGCTTCCTAAGAGCAGCGTGTCTACCGATTTCACCATAGCGGCTTGCTCGAATTCATAATAGCCTATTTATATTCAATAGTCGAGATTGAACAAGTCAATTCAATCAAATATATTTTTTTAGTAAAAATTAAATATAAATTGATAAAAAAAAAATGAGTTCAAAAGTCAAATTAGTTTCATTTATTTTTCTTTAAGTGTATTTATCTTAGGGCTTTTTACGTAGTTTATGCCATGCCATTCTAAAATTGAACTCTTGCAGCTATAGAAATCTCTCGCTAGAATAAAAAACGTTTTTCATTTTTTCTGATTTCATAATCATAAATTTGAAACAAAAAAGAAATGTTCTCAATGAATCTAAAACTATTTTGTATTTGGAGTACTGCAAATTGACACTTGTACATAATAATATCTCAACAATCAAGTTCTTTTATTGATTCTTTTATTAATGATCTGAAAATTGGAGATATATGGTAAATCCATTATATATGGTAAATGCAATGCAATAAATTAAGAAGTTAGTTTTTAACATGGAATCCATTAGTTTCAATAATCTGCCCTTCCCGAAAAAGATAAAAATTTTTATTTATTGGAATTGTAAAGGTCGATGGGGAAAAAAAGACTCCCCACCACCAAAATTTGAGTGAAAACATACAAAAAAATAAAAAATTTTATTTATTTTTTTATTTAGAATTCAGAAAATAGAAGAATTATTCTTTTAGACATAACATTTTATATTAACAAATTACGGATCCAATTTTTTGAATCAAATGCATTTCGATTTTTCCAATATTTTAGGACTTATTTGTTTGTCGTACAAAAAAACTTTTTGAATTCCCGGTAGAAAGAGATTTCCCTAATGACAAAGCTTTTAACGACGCCCAATACCCTTTCCTTTTCCAAATATTTTTACGAATACGCTTTTTTGATATCGAAGTACGTTTTTTTGGAACTGCCATTTAAAAATGAAGAAGTTACTCATTGTTATAGTTGGATGTGAAAGACATCTATTGTTCTATTATTATTCTTATTATTCATTATCTATTTTTTCTCTAAATAATATTCTCTTCATAAAAAAGAAATATAGATATGTCAAAGATCCATGAAAACTGGATCAAAAATGACTCGAAATAACAAAATATTCCGTAAAACCAAAAATTTTTGGTTTGGAACTATTAGTTCGCGTTGTTTATCTCTCAAAGTTATATCTTTAGAATCTGCATGTCATAGAAATCAAATCAAATCAAACTTAATAAAATAAAAAAAGAATCTAAAAAACCTTTATTTTCGGCATTCTATACTTGATTTACATGTAATAAAATACCTGGATTGTACTTTTGACTAATAAATTGATAGTCAAACTAGAAAAAAAATACAACTAAATTCAATTTTAAAATTCGAATGAGACTAGTAATAAATCTGTTAAAAGATACGCGGTTTGATAAAAAAAGATCTCAGTCATTTTTGATCCTTTCTTGCTAAAAAGTTCATTTTAGTTCCATATTTTTCTAAACTTTACTAATAAATTGTTTTGATTGAAATGGAAAACAATCAATCCCATAATGAATTAGTTAATTAATTGAAAATTAGTTAATGAATTGAAATAAACTAATTAAAATCAAGAGTTTTTTTTTCATTAGACCGATGACCTTAGTTAATCTTATAATTCGTATCAGCATCAAGTACTCTTTTTAGGATAAATTTTTATCCTTGCTCTATGAATATAAATTTTGATTACGATAAATTTTTATATTTTTATTTTCCTATTATAAGTGTTCGTTTTTTTATATGTCACTTGGTCATATCATTTGACCAATTGTAACTTCTTTTTTGCATATTTGAACGGTTTTGAAAAGACTCAGAATATTATTATTATAATTAATAATTAATAAATACTAATATAAACTTCTTAAATCAGTTAGTGCATATCTTGAATTTTTATTGACTTTTTCGAAAGGTAAGATCCGGTGAATCGGAAACATTTAATTAAAAACAAAAACTTTTTTATGGAACAGACATATCAATATGCGTGGATAATACCTTTTCTTCCACTTCCAGTTCC